TTCTCCAAAACGGAATTTCCTAAAAATTGGTTAATCGAAGGTTTTCAGATAAAAATCCTATATCCTTTTCATTTGAAACCTTGGCACAGATCTAAGCTACGACTCTCTGATAGAGATCGAAAGCAACAAGATGATTTTGATTCTTGTTTTTTAACAGTTTTGGGAATGGAAACGGAATATCCTTTTGGTCCTCCGCGAAAAACACCTTCCTTTTTTGAACCCATTTTTAAAGATATAGACTATAAAGTCGAAATCAGAAAATTCAATTTTAGAATTCGAAGAGCTTTAAAAAAAATAAAAAAAAAAGAAGCAAAAGTCTTTTTCTTTGTAAAACAAATACTAAAAGAACTTTTAAAAGGAAAGAAAATTCCATTATTTATAACGAGAGAAATATATGAATCAAATGAAACTGAAAGAGAAAAGGATTCTATAATCAGCAATAAGATAATTCATGAATCACTTAGTCAAAATCGACCTAAAGGTTTGACAAATTATTCACAGACAGAAGAAGAAATGAAACATAGAATTGATAGAAGAAACACAATCAGAAATCAAATAGAAATAATGAAAAAAAATAAAAAAACAGTAACGCTGAAAAAAAAAATAAATAAAAAGAATAATGGAGAAGCACTCCCAAAAATTTGGAAAATATTAAAAAGAAATAATATTGAATTAATAGTTAAAATTTTCATTGAAAAAATATACATAGATATCTTTCTATGTATCATTAATATGCGCAGAATCGCTCTACAACTTTTTATGGAATCAACAAAAAAAATTATTGAGAAATACATTGACAATAACGAAACAAATAAAGAAAAGATTAATAAAACAAAACAAAATCAAATTGACTTTATTTCGACTAGGACTATAAAAAAGGCTTTTGATAATCTTAGAAATAGTAAGCGGAAGTCAAATATTTTTTTTGAGTTATCTTACTTGTCACAAAAATATGTATTTTTAAAATTATCACAAACCCAGGCTATTAACTTCAATAAGTTAAGATCTATTCTTCAGTACAATGGACCGTCTTTTTTTCTTAAGAATGAAATAAAGGATTTTTTTGGAAGACAAGGAATCTTTGATTACGAAGTAAGACATAAGAAACTTCCAAATTATGGAATGAATCCATGGAAAAACTGGTTAAGAGGTCATTATCAATACGATTTATCTCAGATTACATGGTCTAGATTAGTCCCACAAAAATGGCGAAATGGAAAAAATCAATGCCAGCCATCTCAAAATAAGGATCTAAATAAATGGTATTCCTATGAAAAAGACCAATTATTTGATTACAAAAAAAAACAAAATTTGAAAGTCTATTTATTATCAAATAAAGAAGAGAATTTTCAAAAAAACTATAGATATGATCGTTTATCATATAAATATATTCATTCTGAAACTAATAAGAAGTCCTATATTTATAGATCATCATTAGAACCAAATAAGAAGCAAGAAAATTCCACCAGAAATAAAGAAAAAACTGTTAACATACTCAAAAATATTCCTATCAAGAATTATCTAGGAAAAAGTGATATTATATATATGGAAAAAAATACAGATAGAAAATATTTGGGTTGGAAATTGAATACAAATATTCAGGTTGAATCTAATAAGGACCAAATCCAAATAAGGGATAAAATTCCGAATAATGGTCTTTTTTATCTTCCGATTGATTCAAATTCCGAAATCAATTACAAAAGGGTCTTTTTTGATTGGATGGGAATGTCTTTTGATTGGATGGGAATGAATGAAAAATTCTTAATCTTAAATCGCCCCATATCAAATCCGAAATTTTTTTTATTTCCAGAGTTTTTGATACTTTATCATAAATATAAAGAGAAACCTTGGTTTATTCCAAGCAACTTACTTCTTTTTAATTTGAATATCAATCCAAATTTTAGTGAAAATCAAAATATCAAGGGAAAGCACGAAGAGGATGAGGATTTTTTCAATTTTAGTCCATCCAATTCAAAACAATATTTTGAATTAAAGAATCAAAACAATATTGAAGAATCCCTTTTAGAATCGATCGAAAAACTACAAATATTACTCAAAGGAGATTTTCCTTTGCAATTAAGATGGACTGGACGTTTGAATCAATTGAATCAAAAAATGATGAATAATATCCAGATATATGGTCTCCTGGTTAGCCTAATAAATGTAAGAAAAATTTCTATATCCTATATTCAAAGGAAAGAAATGAATTTGGATATAATGAGGAGACGTTTAAATCTTACACAATTAACAAAAAAGGGAATATTAATTATGGAACCCGCCCGTCTATCTGTAAAAAATGACGGACAGTTTTTTATGTATCAAATCATAGGTATTTCGTTGGTTCATAAAAGTAAGCACCAAAGTAATCAAAGATACCGAAACCCCCAAAATGTTGCTAAGAATCATTTTGATGAATCCATTCCAAGACATAAAACTCTAAATAGAGACAAAAAGAATTCTGATTTGCTTGTTCCTGAAAAAATTTTATCGTCTAGACGTCGTAGAGAATTGAGAATTCTAATTTCCTTCAATTTAAAGAATCAAAATAATGTGCATAGAAAGAAATTCTTTTGCAAGGAGAACAAGATAAAAAACTGGAGTCAATTTTTGGATGAAAGTGAAAATTTTGACAGAAAAAAAAATGAATTAATAAAATTAAAGTTCTTTTTTTGGCCTAATTATCGATTAGAGGATTTAGCTTGTATGAATCGCTATTGGTTTGACACCAATAATGGGAGCCGCTTTAGTATGTTAAGGATATATATGTATCCCTAATTTCAATTTTTGAGTTTCCTATATCTTCTATTGTTCTATCAATCATATTTTTCATTTTTTCTGCTGTCCGTGATCTGTAATATCCATGTTATATGCAAGTAACCCGATGCACACATGTACTGTCTTACATCCCAGTTTAGGATAAAAAATAAGGAAATGGCGTATCAATTAAAGCTATAAATTAATCAGCAGAATCTTTGTACTAAACTATTTGCTATCGTCTTTTTGTATCACTATCCAAATGAACTCAAAAATCGGATTAATTAATGTTAATTGATAAATTAATTAATGTTAATTGATAAAATGAATATAAATAAACTATGATTATTGTGTATACTACATTAAAATTTCTGACATTATTATTACTGATCAATAAAATCAATATCTGTAAAAAGGGGAGTGTCAAATTCTTTTATGGTAAAAAATTCATTTATTTCCATTATTTTGAAAGAACAAGAAGAAAACAAAGAAAACAGAGGATCTGTTGAATTTCAAGTAGTAAGTTTCACCAATAAGATACGGAGACTTACTTCACATTTGGAATTGCACAAAAAAGACTATTTATCTCAGAGAGGTCTGCGGAAAATTCTGGGAAAACGTCAACGGTTGCTGGCTTATTTGTCAAAAAAAAATAGAGTGCGTTATAAAGAATTAATAGGGCAGTTGGATATTCGAGAAAGAAAAACTCGTTAATTTGAAGAGTTAGTTTGAATGATTCGCTTAAAGTTTGATGAACTTCTTTTCGCTTTCAGCAATTCATGCAAGAATGAATCGGGAAAAACCTATGACTGTACCATCTACAAGAAAAGACCTCATGATAGTCAATATGGGACCTCACCACCCATCAATGCATGGTGTTCTTCGACTCATTGTTACTCTAGATGGTGAAGATGTTATTGACTGTGAACCAATATTGGGTTATTTACACAGAGGTATGGAAAAAATTGCGGAAAATCGAACAATTATACAATATTTGCCTTATGTAACACGTTGGGATTATTTAGCTACTATGTTCACAGAAGCAATAACTGTAAATGCGCCAGAGCAATTAGGCAATATTCAAGTCCCTAAAAGGGCCAGTTATATCAGAGTCATTATGTTGGAGTTAAGTCGTATAGCTTCGCATTTGTTATGGCTTGGCCCTTTTATGGCAGATATTGGGGCGCAGACTCCTTTCTTCTATATTTTTCGAGAAAGAGAATTAATATATGACCTATTCGAAGCTGCCACCGGTATGCGGATGATGCACAATTTTTTTCGTATTGGTGGAGTCGCTGCTGATTTACCTCATGGCTGGATAGATAAATGTTTGGATTTTTGCGATTATTTTTTAACAGGAATTGCTGAATATCAAAAGCTTATTACACGGAATCCCATTTTTTTAGAACGAGTTGAAGGAGTAGGCATTATTGGTGGAGAGGAAGCAATAAATTGGGGTTTGTCGGGACCAATGCTACGAGCTTCCGGAATAGAATGGGATCTTCGTAAAGTTGATCATTATGAGTGTTACGATGAATTTGATTGGGAAGTCCAATGGCAAAAAGAGGGGGATTCGTTAGCTCGTTATTTAGTACGAATCAGCGAAATGACAGAATCCATAAAAATTATTCAACAGGCCCTAGAAGGAATTCCGGGAGGGCCCTATGAAAATTTAGAAATCCGCCGCTTTGATAGAGTAAAAGATACTGTATGGAATGAGTTTGACTATCGATTCATTAGTAAAAAACCTTCTCCGACTTTTGAATTGTCGAAGCAAGAACTTTATGCGAGAGTCGAAGCACCAAAGGGAGAATTGGGAATTTTTTTGATAGGAGATAAGGGTGTTTTTCCTTGGCGATATAAAATTAGGCCGCCGGGATTTATTAATTTGCAAATTCTTCCTCAGTTAGTTAAAAGAATGAAATTGGCTGATATTATGACGATACTAGGTAGTATAGATATCATTATGGGAGAAGTTGATCGTTAAAATGATAATTGATACAACAGAAGTACAAGCTATCAATTCTTTTTCTAGATTGGAATCCTTAAAAGAGGTCTATGGGATCATATGGGTGCTTATCCCTATTTTTACTCCTGTATTAGGAATTACAATAGGTGTACTAGTCATTGTTTGGTTAGAAAGAGAAATATCCGCGGGTATACAACAACGTATCGGTCCTGAATACGCAGGACCTTTGGGAATTCTTCAAGCTCTAGCAGATGGTACCAAATTACTTTTCAAAGAG